GTGGATGTAATGACTCAACAAAATCTAGAGAAATAAGTTGTTCTTCAGATAAAATTAATTTCATAAGTCTAAAGAAAGAAAAATTATTTAATTTAGGAAATACCCATCTGAATTTTTTTTTAGTCCGGTTGCGAGGTCTAAATAATAGGTATGAATCATAGTTAGAATATTTTTTTTCTTACTTTTATCTATAATATTCCGTGTTCCAGATATTAGAATAAATATCCGACGGGGTGGAATCATCTTAATAGAGATGACAGGGCCGTTCTCTGTATTATCAATAGGATCAATTATAACTATAACAAGTCACACGCTCATATTACGGAAATACCGAAAAAAGAAATACCACAGTCGAACTACCAAAAAGGTCTATAAATCCAATTAAATAAATTTTTTTTTTGATTGAAAAACTAGAGGTTCATAGTTCTTATGAACCTAACTCATTGAAATTCCATCCAGTAAAATGGAAGAATTATAAATTTCCAAAATAATAGATAGGAATATTGCAAATAGAGCCATTGCAACTCCCATAAGTGGTGTAGTCCCCCAGCCCGGAGCTACTTTACCATATTCTGAATTCAATGGTTTCAATAAACTCCCTACAATAGTTTGTCTTGGCCTAGATCTAGAACTACCCTCAACGGTTTGTGTAGCCATAAATCCTATTTAATCATTGGTTGAGATCGGTTGACTTTGTATACTATTCCGTTGTAATTGTAAATAAATAAACGATCTTATCGTAGATCCATTGTGATCTTGAAATTTTCTAAAAATGGAAACAGCAACCTTAGTCGCCATCTTCATATCAGGTTTACTTGTAAGCTTTACGGGGTACGCCTTATATACCGCTTTTGGGCAACCCTCTCAACAACTAAGAGATCCATTCGAGGAACACGGAGACTAGACTTGTTGAAGTAATGAGCCTCTTGATATGAGGGCCCATTACTTCAGTTTCTATAATGAAAAATTATTTCATTATTTTTTAGTCGGAACCTTAGGTGGTTCTCGAAAAAAGATAGCGAAAAAAATTATCCCTAAAGTCGAGACTAAAAGGAATGTATAAACCAATGCTTCCATAGATTCGATCGTGGTTTACAATTATAGCTTTCACATCTATTCGTTTGATTGAGTGGGATCATTTACCATACCATAAAAAAAGAGGGGAAAGAATCAACGAAAAGAAGTTGATTCAAGTCTCTATTTTTTTCTCGGGTACCCGAGAAAAAAATAGAGATAGAGGATAAAGATACCAGAGCAGTCTTGTATCAAACTACTTGTCTCTTTGTAGTTGGATCTCCAAGTTTTTGGAATGCTCCAAATTCCACTTGAGCATCCAAATCTGGATCAATACCAGCAAAAACATCTCTAAACAAGGTTCTAGCGCCATGCCAAATATGTCCAAAAAAGAAAAGCAAAGCAAACGAAGCATGCCCAAAAGTGAACCAACCCCTTGGACTACTACGAAAAACACCATCAGATTTTAAAGTAGCCCGGTCTAATTCAAAAATTTCGCCTAATTGTGCGCGCCTAGCATATTTTTTCACAGTAGCAGGATCGCTATAATTGACTCCATTGAGTTCGCCACCATAGAACTCAACAGTTACACCTACTTGTTCGACACTATACTTTGATTCTGCCCTTCGAAAAGGAACATCTGCCCGAACAATTCCATCTCCATCTACTAAAACTACCGGGAATGTTTCAAAAAAAGTAGGCATACGACGTACAAAAAGCTCGCGCCCTTCTTTATCTCTAAAGACGGGATGTCCTAACCATCCAACAGCTATTCCATCCCCACTATCCATTGAGCCCGCTCTGAATAATCCCCCTTTTGCCGGATTATTACCAATGTAATCATAAAAAGCTAATTTTTCAGGAATTTTAGACCAAGCTTCCGATAAACTTAGATTTTCAGCTAGTCCGGCACCAACTCTTCGATATATCTCTTGCTGGAAGTATCCCTGATCCCACTGATAACGAGTGGGACCAAATAACTCGATTGGGGTTGTTGCTGAACCATACCACATAGTTCCAGCAACAACAAAAGCTGCAAAAAAAACAGCAGCGATACTACTAGAAAGTACAGTTTCAATATTGCCCATACGTAATCCTTTGTAGAGACGTTGAGGCGGACGGACACTAAGATGGAATAGGCCTGCCAATATGCCCAGTGTACCTGCTGCAATATGATGAGAGGCGATTCCGCCGGGAACAAAAGGATCAAAACCTTCCGCGCCCCACGCTGGACTTACAGATTGTACTTTTCCAGTTAGTCCATAAGGATCAGACACCCATATTCCAGGACCATATAAGCCTGTTACATGAAATGCGCCAAAGCCAAAGCAAGCCACTCCTGAGAGAAATAAATGAATTCCAAAGATTTTGGGCAAATCCAAAGAAGGTTTTCCTGTACGTTCATCACAGAATATTTCTAAGTCCCAATACACCCAATGCCAGATGGCCGCTAAAAAACACAAGCCAGAAAACACAATATGTGCTCCGGCCACGCCTTCATAGCTCCAAATACCCGAATTCGTTACAGTTCCGCCTGAAATACTCCAACCACCCCATGAATTGGTTATTCCTAAACGAGTCATGAAGGGTATAACGAACATACCTTGTCTCCACATTGGATCAAGAACAGGGTCAGAGGGATCAAAAACCGCCAATTCATATAGAGCCATCGAACCGGCCCAACCGGAAACTAGAGCCGTATGCATTATATGGACAGAAAGCAATCGGCCGGGATCATTCAATACGACAGTATGAACACGATACCAAGGCAAACCCATGGAAATACCCCTTTCTCAAAGAAAAATAGACACTATGTAACTTTATCGCATTGCAATAGACTTATACTATTTACCTAATCTTTTCAGCGAATTCTGTATGAGAAAAGGTTACTTTTTATTGTATTCCGTTGAAAATAACGGCCGAATTCTGTTCGTAAGAACAAAGAGAAGCAGATCTATTCTATACCCGATAAGTACCAATACGCAATGGGAGCATTAGTCCTATTTTGGGGGAATGAATGTATGGATCCTTTTTATTATTCGAACGATCTATCTCTTCATGAAGATTTTTATTTCTTAATTCTATCTTTCTCTAAAAACCTTCGAAGAAGACAATAAACTCATTCTTACGTTTCCATATTAAAGTGAAGTATAGTACTTAAATTTTTTCTTTAATTTAATGCCCATTGGTGTTCCAAAAGTACCTTTTCGGAGTCCTGGAGAGGAAGATGCAGTTTGGGTTGACGTATAGTGCGACTTGTCAGACATATTGGGTCATATGGAATTTCCCCATTTTCTCCCCCGATCGAGATATCCTCTGTTTCGCCCAAGAAATATTGTATTGATTGAAGAATCAATCATGCGTAGCGTGAAGTTAAATTAGATTAATTTAGATTGAGGAGCAATATTCTTAATTAGCAGAATTTATGGTTAACTTGGACTAAAAAAATGGAGTATCCAGGCTCTGCTCATAAAATACCAAATGGGTAATAGTAATATATGTAGAATTACCGTTTGTAGCTATGCATAGAAGATTCCTCTATTTTATTTATTTAATTAGAGAAGCACTCTTAAACTGCCATGTCAACCATTATAATAAATACATTGAATAGTTTTTTGGAGACATGAAACAAATTGAAAAAAAAACTCGTAGCAAAAAGAAGTGGTACTGAGATCATTTGTCCTATATGTACAACTAGAATTCGGATAGATCTTTCCCCGGAGTAGAACATGAACCTAAAAGAATTCAAAGGGCCCATTCAGGAACAAGAAAATGACATCGTGATTTAAATCTCGACGAAACAATACATCAATGAGAGGTTAATTAAATAAGTTCAGTAAATTCTTTTTTTTTTTAGGGAAGGGGTAAAAACTCTTTCTTTTTTTAATGGAAGAAAAAACCCCTTCATTAGAAAAGCAGGAATCTCTTAAAAAAAAGAGAGATAGGATTGGAATCGACACATTGATTCTTTATTTTCGCAATTTTTTTGAACCGTATGCATCCAAAGATGCACGTACGGTTCAAAAGGGATATAATTTTATCCTAATCAACCGACTTTATCGAGAAAGATTACTTTTTTTAGGCCAAGAAGTTGATAGCGAAATCTCAAATCAACTTGTTGGTCTCATGGTATATCTCAGTATAGAAGATGATACTAAGGATCTTTATTTGTTTATAAATTCCCCTGGTGGATGGGTAATACCAGGAATCGCTATTTATGATACTATGCAATTTGTTTCACCCGATGTACATACAATATGCATGGGATTAGCCGCTTCAATGGGATCCTTCATTCTGGTCGGAGGGGAAATTACCAAACGTCTAGCATTCCCCCATGCTTGGCGCCAATGAGTTTTTATTAAAAAAAAAAAAAGAAGAAGAAGACTATGCCTTCGCCATATTGAATATGAATAATAGGTAATAATAGCATGGCACTTCAAGTTCGATATGAACAAACTATTATTGTTTTTTCTAACACGATATTTTATATCGAGATAGTAGTATGAAAAAAGGTTATTTCCGACTTGATCTTCTATGTCGGGAGTGCATTTCAGCGTCACAAACCGTTTTCTTCCACACCAGAAGCCTTTTTCTGATATTTCTCTTACGAAGAAAAGAGTAAAAAAAAAAAAAGAAACTTTGGGATTGCTAAATAACAGACGAGATAAATATAGAAAGCAACAGAACCATCATAGTATTTTTTTTTTACATTACAATATGAATGAAAGGAAGGGTGGTAAATGGATCATTCAACAATCTAGATCGGATGGATTCTTTTTTTTTTTCTTTGAAAAAATAGAAGGGGGAAAAGGAAATTCCATTGCAGAGCCGTATGCAATGCACAAAAGGTGCCTGTACGGTCCGTCGTTCAATTCTATTTTTTTTTTTTTCTTGTTTTTTTTAGTCCTTACTTTAATCCAATTCTTCAAGATAGAAGAACCGTTCATGCATGATGTTAGATCAATATTATCAGGGTTATGATTCAC